AAATACTACACTTAGATTTATTGGATTTGTTGCTAAAATATCGGTATTAAACCCAAAACTCCCGGCCAGCGGCCATTGGCCCAAGGAAAGGAAAGAATCGGTTAGATTTTTCATACAATCTCCTCTCTGTTTTTTACAGATAGATAAACAAAGAATAGCTTTTCTTTTTTTTGTATCACTTCTCTTATATATACTTCTATATATTCTTATATTCTATTCGATTTATATAAATTTCTTATATCTATAGAATTGATTTCGAAATCACTAGCGATTTTCTATTTTTTTTTTTTTTCCCTCTCTCTTTCTATATCGATATAGCGAAAAAAAAAAAAAAAAATAATACTTATTAGTATTTTAGAATTAGCTAGCAAATTTCAAGTTTCATATCAATTTCGGAATATTTCGTTGTTGGACGACTCTTTAAGTTTCAATTTCTAAGAACGGGAAGGAAGAAAGCGGATCGGTATGCGAATTACTCATCCTTAAATCTTTCCTTCCCGGGCAGGGAGTCGTGTCCCACATTGTAAATTGTAGGAGTGAATTATTGATATAATTCCAGAAATAAATTCAGAAAATAAGTCAAAATTTTCTATATCTATCTATACTATATATATTTGTAATTGTTTAAGTTTAAGTATTTAAGACAAGATTAAACAAAGGGATTTGCAAATAACAGCGCTAAAGCGACAACCAATCCATAAATTGTTAATGCTTCCATAAAAGCCAGACTAAGCAATAAAGTACCTCGTATTTTTCCCTCCGCCTCGGGCTGTCTTGCGATCCCCTCTACAGCTTGGCCCGCAGCAGTCCCTTGGCCAACCCCAGGTCCAATAGAAGCAAGTCCGACAGCTAACCCAGCAGCAATAACGGAAGCGGCAGAAATCAGTGGATTCATGATAAATTCAATTTCTCAAAAAAAAAAAATGGTTAATGATACAATCATTCAATGCATTATAGATGAATTATTCCATCACTCAGTTTGATCCAATCAAAGTAACTAAAAATAAAAACTCCAACTTGAAGTAATAGAATAATATTATTGAATCATCAGAACCGATTCTTTATCGTTTTTTGAAGTTGGATTCTTCGGAATCCAAAACCAAAGACGTCTATTGGAATCCCTATTGAAATTCATAGTATTAGTAGGGTCTTAGATAGTTTTAGGTCATATATAACTATTCAATATCTAATATCCTATATACATGTGTTTCTTCCAGAATGTAAACCAACTTAGTTGGATCTTAGATCCAGTAGAATTCTTTTTGAACGGGAAAAACTCCCCAGCTGAATTCGATATCGATAATAGTTGAATTCTAGGTACACAATTTAAAACTGGCTAATTTATTTTTTGAAATCGCGTTTTTTAATTCTTCTCTTGCTTTATGATTATTCCGCATGGGTCGAATTTACCTAGAAAAAAATTGGTTAAGGGGAATCGTTTCATAGAAATTTTCATTAGCATTTTATTCTATTTTTTTTTTATTAGCATTTTATTCTATTTTTTTTTTATTCTTTAAATTAAAAAATTAAAATATTTTTTATTTATTTAAAAATATTTATAAATATAATATAAATATTAGAATTTATAAAAAAGAAAATAATAGATACAAAAGGACATTTATTTTAGGAAACCGATCCTCTTTCATTTTTTTTAGAATCTCCCCTAAATATTTTAGGGGAACCTTTTTTCCTATTACGGTATATTATAACTGCCTTAACTTAATTAGTTCTCCTTTATTAGTTATCTATTTTGATGTTCCCCAACAAGTAGATTATCGTGAGTTCCGCTATTATTTTGGTCGAAATTCAAAAAACAACTATTTATAAGTGAAGTCAATGATGACCCTCCATGGATTCTCCTATATAAGCGGCGGCTAAAGTTGCAAAAATAAGAGCTTGAATACCACTGGTAAATAATCCAAGGAACATGACAGGTATAGGAACTACTGAAGGTACTAAAGAAACAAGAACAACAACTACTAATTCATCGGCTAAAATATTTCCGAAAAGGCGAAAACTAAGTGATAAGGGTTTTGTAAAATCTTCCAAGATGTTAATGGGTAAAAGGATTGGAGTAGGTTGAATGTATTTACTGAAATAACTTAATCCTTTTTTGCTAAGACCCGCATAGAAATAGGCTACGGAGGTGAGTAAAGCTAAAGCAACAGTAGTATTTATATCATTCGTGGGTGCGGCTAATTCTCCGTGGGGTAACTGTATGATTTTCCATGGTAAAAGAGCCCCTGACCAATTACAAACAAAAATAAATAGGAACATAGTTCCTATAAAAGGAACCCATGGACCATATTCTTCTCCAATCTGGGTTTGGCTAACGTCTCGAATGAATTCAAGGACATATTCGAAGAAATTCTGCCCGTCATTCGGAATGGTTTGTGGATTCCGAACAGCTATACTGGCTGAAACTAATAAGATAGCAATTACAACCCAAGAAGTAATAAGTACTTGACCATGGACTTGAAAACCTCCTATTTGCCAATATAAATGTTGGCCTACTTCTACACCCGATATTTCGTATAACACTTTTAATGTGTTGGTGGAACATGATAGAACATTCATATTACCCTCTGACAGAAATGGAAATTCCAGGAAATTATTTTAATTCAACCATCTCTTTTTCTACTTGCTTATTTGAATTTTTTGATACGAACTAATAACATAATATCCCAACTCATTTTTATCTCATTTCTATAATTAAATTCAAGAATAGTAAACGATTCGATAAATTTCTGGAGGTTCAAAAAAAAAAATTCTATCTTATTATTAATTACGTATTTCGTATATAGCTAGAACGACCCTCACAAATTGCGAATACTAATTTGTTAAGAATTAATCGGATTGAAGCTATAGCGTCATCATTTGCTGGAATTGAAATATCTGCCAGGTCGGGATCACAATTTGTATCGATTAAGCAAATTGTTGGAATTCCCAAAGTGATACATTCTCGAAGAGCTGTATATTCTTCTTGCTGATCAACGATAATTATAATATCGGGTAACCCCGTCATATATTTAATCCCACCCAGATATGTTTGCAAGTGGGATAATTGTCTCTTGAACATAGCTGCGTCTCTCTTTTTTGGAAGACAGTAGAAGTTTCCTGTCTTTTGTTCGATTCTCAAGTCCCTGAACTTATGAAGTCTAGTTTCTGTAGTGGACCAATTGGTTAACATGCCACCGAGCCATTTTTTATTAACATAATGACACCGAGCCCTTATTGCAGCCCGCGCTACTAAATCGGCTGCTTTAGTTTTTGTACCAACAATTAAAAACTCTTTTCCCTTACTTGCTGCATCAAAAACTAAATCACAAGCTTCTGATAAAAAACGCGCAGTTTTAGTAAGATTTGTGATATGAATACCTTTACGCTTGGTAGAAATATACGGCGACATCCTCGGATTCCATTTCCTAGTCCCATGACCAAAATGAACTCCGGCTCCCATCATCTCTTCCAAATTTATGTTCCAATATCTTCTTGTCATTTCTTCCCCCACTTCCTCTTTCTTTTTTGTTTCAAAGAGGTTGTCTTGAACTAAATAATTGTTCCGACGGAACCTTTTCTTCTACCGTAGATTGGACGTCTCAATGTCAATACACAATCCAAACTGTTAACCTCTATTCATTATTATCTGAATTTCCATTACCCCCTCAAGACCATATAGAAAGAGTTTTGCAAATGGAAATTGAATTCCAAAACGCAAGAAAGAATACACTTTGTTTAGGACTCATTAAATGATATATGATCTAAATGATTCTTCAGGGAAATTCTTTTGAACGGCAAGAATCAAATAAGCCTGCGTGGTGGAACAAAATATCGTGTCTTTCCCCCTTTAAAAAAATCTGCTTTTTACGAATGTGTTGCCGCAGTAATCTTTTAAATCCGGTCCCAACGGGGATCATCCCACCTATAACAACGTTCTCTTTTAGACCTTTCAACCAATCGATACGACCACGAAGAGCTGCTTTGGCTAAAACTCGAGCAGTTTCTTGAAAACTCGCTTCCGATATGAAACTTTGAGTATTCAAAGATGCTCTTGTTATTCCCAATAGGATAGCGCGGTACCCGATCGATTCTTCTAAAGCGCGCCCTGTTCGTTCCGCTCGCACCAATCCAATTAGTTCTCCCGGTAAAAAAACATTAGACATTCCATCCTCGGAAACCAACACTTTTGATGTTATTTGGCGTACAATGATCTCTATGTGCCTATTATGAATTTGCACCCCTTGGGATCGATAAACCTTTTGTATCTTATTAACCAACGATATACGACTTTGCACTATAGTCAGCTCAGTCCCAATCAAGAATCCCCAAGGAATTCCAAGAATTTGTGTTATATACGCGTTCCAACCCGCAATTCTTTTTTCTAGGTTCATTGATATTGAATCAATTGAACGCACTTCTAAGACCTGTTCCACTTTTGGAAGACCTTGCGTTATATCACCGGATCTCGATTTTTCATATATAAATGTAACTAATGTATCTCCTTCGTAAAAGATTTCTCCATAATGTCCATGAACAGTTGCTCCCGGAGTGGCCAAATAAGGTTTAGCCAATCTTATTACTACAGAGTCACCTTGAATAAGCAAAACTTGACCCGATTTGAAGGGGGGTCCTTTTTTGGCTATATATCCATTTTGACAAATAAACTGACCGAGACTAATTATTGTGGGGCGTTCTTCCCAATAATTAGAACAATAACTTTGATGGAGAAAATACCAATTCAAATTGAATAAATTGAAAATGATTTTATCGTACGGATCACGATTTGAAATTATCCCATTTTCATCCATTAAATAATATTTAAGCACTTGAAAAGTCCGTTTTAAATTTGCAAGTTGAAGATATTTAGTTATTAAGATCGGATTATGAGTTAGTAAATAATAAAAGGAATCAAAATTCAAAAAATGAAACACCGTTCCGAACGGTCCGATCGACTTCCTAATTTGAATTATAGGATCTGTTGAAATGAATTCTTTTTTTACATTGAGATTGAGATATTTTATATCGTTGAATAGGTCCATTCGGAAACAATTAGATGATGATAAAATCATCACGGAAGGGTATTCCTTATTGTTATTTAACAATGTGCGAATAGTTCCGTGATTTTGGGGGTTAAGTGATTGTTTCATTTTTCTATTTTTATAAATAGAAATGGAATAAAAAGGATTGATGTTGGTATGATCTGATACCTTATCGGAAATGAATCCTAAACCTGAGAGATCAATTCTTTTTCTGCGATACGAAATAGCGGATTTTACTAAGTCGATTATTAGGAAAGATCGAACCAAACCATTTGTACTTACTTCAATAAAAGAAGTACAGACCTCCTCGATGGAAGAACTTTTTATGCCTTGGTTCCAATTCAAAATTAAACAAGTCCGAATTAGTTGAATACTTGTATCAGAAATTCCTTGAATGGGTTTGGCATTTCCATAAACAATAGAATTGACAACTCTAAGTTGCATATTATCCCTTTCTTGTAAAAAATCCGGAGGGAAGAGTGTTGGTAAATTTAGACCATCTGATATCTCATATGTCACTACCGGGCGAACTAAAACAAAATACTTTTTCTTAGTAGATGTGATCCGTTGGACATAGATCCAATTTTTCCATTTTTTTGAGTCCGTAAAAGCGATGTTTACTTTTCCTGGAGGTATCAAGATCCCGCTGTGTCGGGATATCTTATCAGTCTCCCCCGGAAAATGAATATCTCCTGAAAAGATTTTCAGTTCAATTCTCGTTTTTTTTCTCTCCATTCGGACTAATCCGCCCACGTGGCTTCGTGTATTTATATTGAAAACAATTCGTGTATCTATTCCAATGAGACTATTATTTCGTATCATTATCACCGAAGATTCAGGTAAACTATGCACTTCTTCGGGAATGAAAAAAAAAAGATCTAGTCTCATTTGGTATTTTGACTTCAATTCTTTTATTGGTCGAGACTCAATAAAATCTTCTTTTTTAACGAGTGAATGCACGCCCAGAGTACCATATTTAGTAATTCCCGAACTCTTTCTTCTGTATCGAGGATCATCGAAATAAGCAAAAATACTATTATTTCTACGGAAAATACCATTTATTGGTAGTTCAATCGAGATACCTGAATGAGGCATTAACTCTTTCTTTCGTTCTTGAATCGATTGGATTGGAACGAGAAATCTATTTACTCGCCTTTTTCCCAATAAATGAGAATTCCCATGTAAAATCGTCAGATTCCAACGAACGGGTTCTGAATAATTAGGAATCTTGTCTTCTGTTTTTTGACCAGAAAAATATGAACGAAGTAATTTGTATCTTCGTGGATCATTATTCATTGAGAGAGTTGAAATTGGCCCTCGTTCTACAGAAAGGGACGAAATATTCATTTGATCTTGATCCTTGTGCGGTGAAAAGGGGACTGCACTGGATCTCCACGAACCTCCTGATAATATCCATAAATGACTTGTTTTTGGTAAAAGATGAATTTTACTATATGTAAATGTGGATGCGTGGTACACATCATTACTCCAGTGCATTTCTCCCTCTGAGTCCGAATAAATATGTTTTCGAACTCTCTCTTTCAAATTCAAAGTGTATGGTACCTCGCGAATCTCAGCAATTACTTGTTCTGCTTCGACATATTGATTATTTTGAACCAAAATAAAACTTTTAGGTGGAATAGTTACATGATGTAGAATCTCCTCACTCTGAATAGTGACATATAAGGCTATAGAACATATAAAAGCAGGATGCCCGTGACGCGTACGCATGGGATGAACGAAATCTTCATTAAATTGGATTTTTCCATTCGACGGAGCTCGTACATGTTCTGCAGTACCGCCTGTGAAGACTCCTCCAGTATGAAAAGTTCTTAATGTTAGTTGAGTCCCCGGTTCTCCAATGGATTGACCCGCAATAATACCTACAGCTTCTCCCAACTCGACCAGGTCGCCATGAGTGGGACTCCTACCGTAACATAATTGACAGATCCAAGATGTACTCCTACAAGTAAAAGGAGTTCGAATAAAAATTAGTTGGGTTTGAAAGGTTATGAATTGATGGACAAGCCCAAATCCAATATCTTGATTTCGGATGGCGATGCACCGTGAGCCCATATATATATCCTCTGCTAATACACGACCAACTAATGTTTGAATAAAAATTCTTTCGGACTCGGGAATTATCCCATTTCGAGGACTTACGGCAACCCCTCGGGCGGTTCCACAATCTGTTCGACGTACAACAATGTGTTGAACTACTTCAACAAGTCGGCGCGTAAGATATCCCGCATCCGAGGTTCGTACAGCCGTATCCACAACCCCTTTTCGGGCTCCGTAGCAAGAAATGATATATTCTGTTAAAGACAGCCCTTCGCGTAAATTACTTTGAATAGGTAAATCAATCATTTGTCCTTGAGGATCTGACATTAATCCCCTCATACCTACTAATTGGTGCACTTGAGATGCATTTCCTCTAGCTCCCGAAAAAGACATTATATGGACTGGATTAAGTGAATCTGTCATCCTAAAATTAGGATTCATTTCTTGTCGCAAATATTCACTTGTAGCATACCACACCTCAATAGATTGGCGTAATTTTTCTATTGCGTGCACATTCCCATAATGATGGTGTTGTTCTAAAATGAAACTATGTTCTTCAGCATCTTGTACTAACGATCCCTTAGAAGGGATCGTTAAAAGATCATCAATCCCTAATGAAATGGATGTAGCAGTGGCTTGCTGGAAACCCAGAGTTTTTACTTGATCCAGAATGTGTGATGTATATGCCATTCCGAAGTGATCTATTAATTTGCTAATAAGTTTTTTAATAGCAGTTCCATCTATTATTTTATTGTGAAAGACTAGATTGACTCGTTCTGCCATAAGTCCCTCCATATTCTGCTGATTGGGATTCGACAATGAGTTTGAGTCAATGATTTGAAAACTTCCCTTTATCAATATTAATACGGATAGAAATTCAGAGAAAGTAGAGTCCTAGTAGAAACAGAAAGATCAAAATTCACGCCAGTGTCACAAAATCACTTAATTGAGATGCCATATGATTAGTGACCATACGAGCAGGCGCGACAAAACCCTTGTAGAGCTTCTTCGATTTCTCGAAAAAGAGAAATATGACCAATAGTTGTTCGAATATATATACAAAGAATTTCTTTTTTTATACTTCTTACTAAAAACGAGTGTTCATAAATCTCCTGACAAGTACCCCCCGATTCATAGTGAATCTCGATGGGACCTTCTTTTGAAGCAATAATGCGTTGATCGAGTCGCCAGCGGAGCCAAAAAGGACTATCTAAATTGAGTCTTTTCTGGCGATAAGCTCCAATTGCATTATAGGAATTACAAAAAAAAGGTTCTTTTTGTTTCTTAGACTGCTGATTATTATCATTACTTCTTTCATTTTGATACGTTCTTCGATTCCATGGATTATACCTATTTCTACAAATACCTCGACGATTCCCAACGGTTAATACATATAAACCAATAAGCATATCTTGGGTTGGTACGGAAATAGGATCCCCAATAGCTGGAGACAAGAGATTCATATGCGAAAACATAAGTAAATGGGCCTCTGCTTGAGCCTCCAAAGATAAGGGTACATGAACAGCCATTTGATCCCCATCAAAGTCTGCATTGAATCCCTTACGAACTAATGGATGTAAACAAACCGCCCGTCCTTCGACTAAAATGGGTTGAAATGCCTGTATGCCTAATCTATGCAAAGTGGGCGCTCTATTCAGCAATACAGGGTGCCCCTGCATAACTTCCTGCAAGATTTCCCATACAATTGTATCTTTTTCCCGAATTTGACTCTTAGCAACTCCTATGTTCGAAGCAAGATGTTGTCTAATTAGTCCCCGAATTACAAATGTCTGGAAAAGCTCTATTGCTATTTCCCGAGGCAATCCACATCGATGTAGTGGAAGTGAGGGTCCTACAACAATGACAGAACGACCCGAATAATCAACCCGTTTGCCAAGCATAGTCTCGCGAAATCTTCCCTCTTTTCCTTCAATTACATCAGAAAACGACTTGTAAACCTTATTATGACCATCCCTGATTGGCTGTCCGCGAATTCCATTATCAAGAAGCGTATCTACGGCTTCTTGTACCAATTTCTCTTGACACATTACTAATTCCCCCGGTGTAGATCTATTTGTTGTTAATAGATCGGTAAGCGTATTGTTTCGATAGATGACTCTTCTATAGAGTTCATTAATATCCGAGCTCATTAGCTTACCCCCATCTATCTGAATGATGGGTCGTAATTCCGGAGGAAGAACTGGTAGTAAACATAAAACCATCCATTCGGGTTCGATATTTGTTCGAATAAAGTGTTTAGCTAATTCTATGCGTCTAACCAAAAAATCCCTTCTTCTTCCAATTTTGCGATCTTCCCAGTCATTACCCGTGCTTCTTTCTTGGCCTAATTCCTTCCATTCTACTAATGAATAATCTAGAATACTTTGCAAATCTATATCGGCTAATTGTTCTCGTATCGCACCTGCTCCAGTACAAATTTCTCGATTTCGAAATATATCGAAACCATGAGTAGTAAAAAAAACTGGGATGCTGTATTTCCAGGATTGTATTTCATATTCGAATAACCCTCGTAATCGTAAGAAAGTAGGTTTTTTAGCTATAGGCCTAGCAAAAGAAAAATTGGGATAGGATCCTCCCCCCCTTTCAAATCGGACGTGAAAGTTTCTTTTCGTCCGGCTCAAGTAGTTAGAACCAAATAAACAAAAAAAGAGGTTTTTTTTTTACTTTCGAATTTTCGAAAAATCTCCTAGAATCTACTCCTTACTCGAATTTTCGAAAAATCTCCTAGAATCTACTCCTTACTCAAGTTAGTAGTAAAGACCAAGTAACATTTCATTGATTCATTCTTATTTTTTTTTTTCTAGTTTTTTCATTTTTTCTTTAAAAAAAAAAATAAATGATACTATGTCCATATAAATAAATGAAATCGGAAATTCTTGAGTAGTCTACTTCCCCTCGAACGCGGAATCCCCTTAAGGGTTGCAATTCAAAAGGGATTTCCTTGTCCATGTACCCCTCCATTTGATTCGATCTTTTAGGTCCTGACATCGCCTCGACGATTATGTTAAGATGTTCTTAAAGCCTATATGCGATGGATAGACTTCTGCAACCATGCATATTTACCCACTGAGAAACAGAATTCAATTTCACAAATTAAGGAAGTCTTTTTTCACGAGGTACAACTCAAAATTACTCATTTTTGACTGCTGAATCGACCATAGACCAACTCCCCGCTCTTTTTTTGTTAATATTTTATACACCCATAATTCTGAGCTTCACGTTACTCCTTTCACGAGACATGTCAGATTGGGGACATCCCACTAACTGGGAAGACAGTGTATCATTTTGAATCTGTAAAATTAGAATTTCGATCAAATCACACATCGCAGTATACAAGGCCTTCCAATTCTTTAAGAGGTTTATCTAAAAGATTCGCGATATAACTAGGTAGACGTTTCAAATACCACACATGGGTTACTAGACAAGCCAGTTTGATATATCCCATTTGATATCTTCGAATACGAGAATCCGCAAATTCAACTCCGCATTGTTCACAAAATTTATGGTCCTCTTTTTCATCTCTGATTACTCGATAATTTCCACAAGCACAAATTCCACTTTTTATAGGACCAAAAATTCTTTCACAAAACAATCCATCCTTTTCGGGTTTATTGGTTTTATAATGAAAAGTATAGGGTTTTGTTACCTCTCCAACTATCTCGCCATTAGGGAGGATTTTGTTAGCCCAAGCACTTATCTTTTGAGGCGAAACTGATTCAATTCGGAGTTGTTGATGTTTATACCGATCGATCATAGAATCAAAATTCCGATTCGTTTCGATTAAGCTTCCTTTCTATTAATCTGTAAATTTTTATCAGATACAAGGCAATGATTCAGTTCCAGAGCCAAAGAGCGTAGTTCTCGAACGAGCAATCGAAAAGATTCTGGAGCATCCGCAGGTTTAGGTATTGTTCCGCCAATCATCGTAATACCAAGGACTTCTTGACGAGCTCGAATATGATCCGATTTATAAGTAAGCATCTCTTGTAAAATATGAGCAACGCCAAATCCCTCTAGAGCCCAAACCTCCATTTCTCCTACCCGTTGTCCACCTTGCTTAGCCCGTCCTCTAAGGGGTTGTTGTGTAACCAGTGCATAATGTCCACTCGAACGCCCGTGTATTTTATCATCAACTTGATGAATTAATTTCAAGATATAAGGCTTTCCTAGTAAAACAGGTTGTTCAAAAGGATCTCCCGTTCTTCCATCAAATATTCGGCTTTTTCCGGGATACTCCGGTTCAAATACCCAGGGATTCGCTGTTTGCTTACTAGCTTCATATAATTGCGAAAATACTAGTTTTCTCGAAGCCTCTTGTTCATATCTCTCATCAAAAGGTGCTATTCGATAATGTCTATCTAGCAGATCCCCCGCTAATCCGAGTGAGCATTCAAATATCTGTCCTACATTCATTCGTGAGGGCACTCCTAATGGATTGAAAACCATATCAATTGGTCTTCCATCTTGCAAATAAGGCATATCTTGTCTAGGTAAAATTTTGGAAATAATACCTTTATTTCCATGTCTTCCAGCTACCTTATCACCTACTTTGATTTCACGTTTCTGTAAAATATATACACGAATAGTTTCTGGATTATAACTGGACCCTCCCCCTTTCTGAATCCATCTCACATCAATAACCCGACCCCTACCCCCTATAGGTAGTTTGAGACAAGTTTCCCTTGAAGTGGATACCTGAATGCCAAGTATGGCTCGTAATAATCTATCTTCTGGGGCATAGGATGATTCTTTTGCCATCTGAGGCGTTAATTTCCCTACTAAAATATCGCCCGCTTCGACCCAAGACCCCAACATCACAATTCCATTTTTGTCTAAATTCCGGAGTAAATGGGCTTCGAGATGTGGTATTTCCTTAGTAATCCGTTCGGGTCCTTGGCTTGTTATATGAGTCTGAATTTCATATTTCCGTATGTGCAAAGAAGTATAAATATCTTCATATATGAGACGTTCGCTAATAAGTACTGCATCCTCAAAATTATAACCCTCCCACGGTAGATAAGCTACTAATACATTTTTACCCAAAGCGAGTTCCCCACCAACTGCAGCGGCACCATTTGCTAAAATTTGTCCCCTTTTAATGCATTTATGCCGCGGAACCTGGGGTTTTTGATGCATACAAGTATTTTTGTTGGAGCGTTGATATATAACCAATGGAATACTTAGAATATCACCATTACCCGATAGAATGATCTTGTCAGTATTGGTATAAATGATCTTTCCCGCGTGTTCGGCTATAGCGTTAACCCCTGAATCTAGAGCCGCTTGGCGTTCCAACCCAGTTCCAACAATGCACTTTTCGGACCGCGAAAGCGGAACTGCTTGACGTTGCATATTCGAACTCATTAAAGCTCGATTCGC